CAGTCATGGTAAAATCTTGGTTTAGTTAACCATCAGGGACTCCCAAGCACACGGAGATCTTAACTAAAAAATCTAAGACTCAAATGGATCTACGGTTGTCTTGGATCCACAATGAAACCTATGGATCCTTTGGATTGGATTGGTCTATCCTTTTACTACACAGTTTCATGTATTCTTGTATTAGTCAATTTTTCTTCTTCGATACGAAGATATAGGAAAAAACTATTTATCATTCTGTTTCGACTGAAGGGGAGTTTCTCCTAGTACTACCAATGACTATTCATTCTTATCTTGTATCTTTTTTTTAGGATTCTTTGACGATCCAATCGAAATTCTCTTGGTTGACAAAAGGTCCGTTTGTATACGATAATCATATCGTATCCGATCAAAAACTTTATTTCTCTTATCTTATATCATATTATCATATCATTAACCATTTTTTAAATTTTTAGGAGACAAAAATTTATGAAAAATAAAAGTAATAAAAGTAGGGTTCAAAAAAACTCTATGGTTTTTCTTTCTTTTATTAAGAAGGAATTAAAAGGCGGTTATGGGATAACTCAATCGAGGAACAATCTTGGTCCTAGTGAAACGAAAAATACTAGCGAACAGGAAGATTCTACTAAAAAAGGTAGGGATAGAAACATTATCCCAGAGTGCGCTTTTGATGAAAGTAGTGAAAGTGAGGAGTCCACTACAGGAACCCCCGTGGAGAATGGTGATTTCACGAGTGGTGAAAGTAGTAAAGGCGAGGGGTCCACTACAGGAACCCCCGCGGAGAGTAGTGGTTTCGCGAGTGATGAAAGTAGTGAAGGTGAGGGGTCCGTTATAGGAACCCTCGTGGAGGGTGGTGATTTCACGAGGTCTAACGATCTCGATACAAGAAAAAAAACCAAGCATTTATGGGTTCAATGCGAAAATTGCGAAAAATTAAATTATAAAGAATTTTTGAAATCAAAAATATATATTTGCGAATACTGTGACCATCATTTGAAAATGAGTAGTTCCGAAAGAATCGAACTTTCGATTGATCACGGCACCTGGGATCCTATGGACGAAGACCTGGTGTCTCTGTATTCCTATGAGGAGCAAAGAATTCAAGATCAAATTGATCAAATAATAAATAAACTAGAGACGTTAATATTAACGAAGTTTCTCTTTATTCAAAATCCTATTGATCCTAAAGATCCTATTGAGCAAAGAAATGAGCAAAAAAAGAGAATTCAAAAACAAATTGATCAAATAAACAGGTTATGGTTATTAACGTTTGATTCGGATGAATTGGATTCCGGGGCTGTTGAATTGGATTCGGATGAATTGGATTCCGATGAATTGGATTCCGGGGCTGTTGAAGATGAATTGGATTCCGGTGAATTGGATCTGGAGATGGAAAGAATTCACGATAAAATAAACGAGTTATTATTAACAGAGACTAAAAAGAAAGATCCTATTGAGCAAAGGGAGATAATTTTTAAAATTCTTTCGAAAATAAAGACGGGATTAACAGAGAGATTAACGGAGGGGTTAATGGAGGCTATAAAGACGGGGGAGGTTAGTCAATTGGATTTGGAGGGTTTGGATTTGGAGGGTGTTGAAGTAGATTGGGGTGAATTGGATTCGGATGAAGATAATTGGGTTCGTAAGCATTTGGATGAATTGGATTCGGATGAATTGGATTCCGAGATTGTTGAATTGAATTCGGATGAATTGGATTCTTCGGAATTGACTTCCGTGGTTGTTGAATTGGACTCGGATGAATTGGATTCCGAGGCTGTTGAATTGGATTCCGAGGCTGTTGAATTGGATTCCGAGGCTGTTGAATTGGATTCCGATGAATTGGAGCCTTATGAAGATTATATTGATTCTTATCAAACAAAGACGGGATTAACGGAGGCTGTTCAAACAGGCATAGGTCAACTAAATGGTATTCCCGTAGCAATCGGGGTTATGGATTGTCAGTTTATCGCAGGTAGTATGGGGTCCGTAGTTGGGGAGAAAATTACCCGTTTAATTGAGTACGCTACCAACCAATGTCTACCTCTTATTATAGTGTGTGCTTCGGGGGGGGCGCGCATGCAAGAAGGGAGTTCAAGCTTGATGCAAATGGCTAAAATATCGTCTGCCTTATATGCTTACAAATATCAAGCAAAGGAAAAGTTAGTTTATGTAACAATTCTTACATCTCCTACTACCGGCGGGGTAACGGCTAGTTTTGCTATGTTGGGAGATCTCATTATTGCCGAACCTAACGCCTACATTGCATTTGCAGGTAAAAGAGTAATTGAAGAACTATTGAAGGTGGAAGTACCAGAAGGTTCACAGGAGACTGAAAATTTATTCGAGAAGGGCTTAGTCGACCTAATCGTACCGCGTAATCTTTTAAAAAGTGTTGTTACTGATTTCTTGCAGTTCCACGGCTTCGTTCCTGTGAAGTCAAATTCAATCAAGTAGAGTACGCTAAGTTCAACTAGTCAAGTTAACTATTTGATTTGTCGGAAACAAGTAGTTAGCTTGTCAGAATCAAAGTAAAGAAGAATTTTCTTTTCTTTGGCGACCTAAGATCTAATCGGAGAAAGAAAAATTGCGGATAACTCTTTTTTTGACCCAGCTTACCGATTACTAATTAAGTTAAGAAGTCACTAGCAACTCATCCCTTTATCCGGGTGAGTTGCTCCCTTTTGTGAAATTTCGTAAATAAAACGTATTTTGTCTTACGTAGATAATCCGATTCAAATATCGAAAAGATAGACGTTTTTTATCTTTCTCCATCTCCCAAATTGAATTCGAATATGTAAATGAATAAATGAGTCATATCATAAAATCATAGAAAATAATAAAAGATAGTGTAATCAAAGTATCAATTTCCATCTTTCGATAATTTCTAAGAAACTCTTTCTTTATGAAATAATTATAATATTATAATTATAAGATAAGACAAGAACAAAACACAAAGAAATGAAGAAAAATAAGAAATTACATACCTTTCATATAGAAAGACGAATAAGTCTAAGAAATTTAGAACTAACTAAATGGACTTATTCTATAGATCCGCTTTAAATACTTATATCTCTACTAAGACTAAGAATTTGAAAATTCATTATTCAATTAGTATTATTGCAGTAATTGAGAATTACTACTACTAACTTAACTACAAATTTCTAATAATAAGAATTTAATTCGAATTATTAGAAATCTAAAATATTCAAAAAAAAAAATAACAGGTGCAAATAGTCAGTCGAGGTACCCCATTTTATGACAACTTTCCATTTTCCCTCTATTTTTGTGCCTTTAGTAGGCCTAGTATTTCCAGCACTTGCAATGGCTTCTTTATTTCTTCATGTTCAAAAAAACAAGATTGTTTAGAGCCCGGGGCTCGTCCGTTTTTTTGAAACTAAGATTTGTAGCATAACACCGATATTTTTTCGGGAAATGGGGTCTAAACTCTTTTTTACGCCGAAAAAGTCCTTATGATGTCTGCAGAAAATGATCTATAGGTAAATGAATTCTAACTAGTTTCAAATAGATCAGGATGATTTGATGACTAAAATGTGGAAAGTTAGTGGATCTAGGTGTATATCACTATGTATATTTGGATCATATGTATGGAGGGTATGTTATTATTATTTTAGATCGAACCAATTTGATGAATTACTCCTTACTACTTATAAATGGTTCATCTCAAACTAGTCCTAGTTCCTATCAAACTAGGACTGGTTGGTGAGAGTTCCTTCCGAAACACAAAAGGAAAGTCAAAATAATTTTGGGTATTCTCCCAATTCCAATAAAATGAAATCAGATCAAATATGAGTTGGCGATCAGAACATGTATGGATAGAAGTTATAACGGGATCTCGAAAACTAAGTAATTTTTGCTGGGCCCTTGTCGTTTTTTTAGGTTCATTAGGATTCTTGGTGGTTGGAACTTCTAGTTATCTTGGTAAAAATTTGATATCTTTTTTTCCGTCTCAGCAAATCATTTTTTTTCCACAAGGGATCGTGATGTCTTTCTACGGGATTGCGGGTTTCTTTATTAGTTCCTATTTATGGTCCACAATTTCCTGGAATGTAGGTAGTGGTTATGATCGATTCGATAGAAAGGAAGGAACGGTGTGTATTTTTCGTTGGGGATTCCCCGGAAAAAACCGTCGCATATTCCTTCGACTCCTTATAAAGGATATTCAATCTATTAGAATAGAAGTCAAAGAGGGTATTTATGCTCGACGTATCCTTTATATAGATATTAGAGGCCGGGGGGCTATTCCGTTGACTCGGACTGATGAGAATTTGACTCCGCGAGAAATCGAACAAAAAGCTGCAGAATTGGCCTATTTCTTGCGCGTACCAATTGAAGTTTTTTGAGAAAAAAGGGAATTGGGCTGAAGAACGAATGTTTTCTCAGCAGGAGGGAAAAATACAAGAATCTTTTTTCTATAATATAACTTTTTGGAAGTTTCACCGTCGAGTCAAGCCGGCTTATATTTTCTGAACCAACTATAAAACAAAACTTTTTTTCTTATTTCTTCATTTGAATTCGAAGCGAAGTCTTAGTGTATTTCTGTATTCTCTCTAGATATTGAAACAAAATAACAAAAAAATAGATTTGATACCTTGTCTAGAACTCACACGTGAAAAAACTATTAGATCACAGAGAGTTAACGGGGTTAATTAACAATTCACAGATGAAAAATGGCAAAAAAGAAAGCACCCACCCCCCTTTTGTATCTTGCATCTCTAGTCTTTTTGCCTTGGGGGATTTCTCTCTCATTTACGAAAAGTATGGAATCTTGGATTACTGATTGGGCGAATACTGGTCAATCGGAAATTTTGGGGAATGATATTCAAAAAAATAATCTTCTAGAAAAGTTCATAGAATTAGAGGAAATCCTCCTCGTAGACGAAATTTTCAAGGAATACTCGGAGACACATCTACAAAAGTTTTCTATCGGAATCCAAAAAGAAACGATCCAATTAATCACGATACACAACGAAGATCGTATCCATACGATTTTGCACTTATCAACAAATATAATCTGTTTTGTTATCCTAAGCGTCTATTCTATTTTAGGTAATGAAGAACTTGTTATTCTTAACTCTTGGACTCAGGAATTCCTATATAACTTAAGTGATACAATAAAAGCTTTTTTGATTCTTTTAATAACGGATTTATGTATCGGATTTCATTCACCCCACGGGTGGGAGCTAATAATTGGTTCTGTCTACAAAGATTTTGGATTTGTTCATAATGAACAAATTCTATCTGGTCTTGTTTCCACCTTTCCAGTTATTCTGGATACTTTTTTTAAATATTGGATTTTCCGTTATTTAAATCGTGTATCTCCGTCACTGGTAGTTATTTATCATTCAATGAATGAATGATTGAAAAATGATCCACCATAATAGTAATCTAATCCAAAAACTTTCTAGCCGGTGGATTTTGCATTCCAGAGTATTTCAGTCAAATTCTAGTAAATAGCAGGATCGTGGATAGGGACTTGTACTAACGACCTATCCCAATTTATTGTAGAAATTTTCGGATCAATGATTAGACTATGCAAACTCGAAATACTTTTGCTTGGATAAAGGAACAGATTTATCAATCTATTTCTGTATCACTGATGATATGTATCATCACCCATACATCGATTGCAAGTGCATATCCCATTTTTGCACAGCAGGGTTATGAAAATCCACGAGAGGCGACCGGGCGTATTGTATGTGCCAATTGCCATTTAGCTAACAAGCCTGTGGATATTGAGGTTCCACAAACGGTACTTCCGGATACTGTATTTGAAGCAGTTGTTCGAATTCCTTATGATAAGCAAGTGAAACAAGTTCTTGCTAATGGTAAGAAGGGCGGTTTGAATGTGGGGGCTGTTCTTATTTTACCGGAGGGTTTTGAGTTAGCTCCTTCCGACCGTATTTCTCCAGAGATGAAAGAAAAGATAGGAAATTTGTCTTTTGTGAACTATCGCCCTGCTAAAAAAAATATTCTTGTGATAGGGCCTGTCCCCGGTCAGAAATATAGTGAAATCACGTTTCCTATTCTTTCTCCCGACCCCGCTACTAAGAAAGATGTTCACTTCTTAAAATATCCTATATACGTAGGAGGGAATAGGGGTAGGGGTCAGATTTATCCCGACGGAAGCAAGAGTAACAATACAGTTTATAATGCGACGGGAGCGGGTATAATAAGTAAAATCATACGAAAAGAAAAGGGAGGATATGAAATATCCATCACAGATCCGTCGGATGGACGTCAAGTGGTTGATATTATCCCTCCAGGACCGGAACTTCTTGTTTCCGAGGGTGAATCCATCAAATTAGATCAACCATTAACCAGTAATCCAAATGTTGGTGGATTTGGTCAGGGAGATACCGAAATAGTACTTCAAGATCCATTACGTGTCCAAGGTCTTTTGTTCTTTTTGGGATCTGTTGTTTTGGCACAAATCTTTTTGGTTCTTAAAAAGAAACAGTTTGAGAAAGTTCAATTGGCCGAAATGAATTTCTAGTTTCTAGACTCGCGAATTTATCAACATCAAGTTCGTAAAAAAGCCCAATTCTTGTTGTTGATTATGTAGGATCAAAAAAAAAAACAAATGAAATTCTGAAAAACCTTTTATTTACTTTAATTATTATATTATGATTTGTTCTTGTTTTTTTTTAGCCAAATTAGTACGACTATGTGATTTTTGCTAGATTTCAATGGGAGGCATTTGATTCAATTTCAACTAGAATCCAATTGGGATAGATATTCGTATAATAAATAGAACGAACTAGAAATGCGGGAAACAAAAAAGTGTAGGAGGGATTATTTGTCTTCCTACTCTTTCGACCCAAGAAAAGGGTAGAGAAAATTCCTTTTCTTGGGTCGAAAGAGTAATGATTTTTGATTCTGTTCGTCAAAAATGCCTAGTTTTGGTGTTGGTTTTCCAGATGTATCAGAACTTTTTTTTATTACGTACAATTACAATAGAGTAGTGGACAAAAAAAGGGGGGCAGGTTCGTTTTATTATTTTAGTAATTAAATTTAGTAATTTAATTAATTAAATAGATCTATTAATTAAATAGAACTATTAATTAAATAGAACTTATTCATCAATGAACTTTCCTTTTTTTTGAAATACTAAAATAAAAAACGAAATATAAATATTAAATATAATATAAATTATAATATAAATTATAAATAATTATAAATAGAGTAAGAGTATAGAAAGTATTTGTCGAATCTACAGAAATATAGAGATTCCGGGAAGTTGCGTAATTTTCCTTTTCGTCTAATTCGGAAAGGATCCATAGATACTATCAAGATCAAAGAACGGGTATTTTGAATCCATCAATAAAGTGCATTTTTTAAAAGCACCGGAGAATGGGTTTTTTTGCAACAGCCCAAAAAGAAATCCGCTACACTACACGAAAAAAATATGATTCTTAAGAACCCAACGGGCCCTCCCCTCGAATCAGACAAAGAAAGAAGGGAATCCCATCGAGTTCCTACGCT